CAAGAATACTATTTCTACGTAAAATCCCATTTATGGGTATTTCAATCGAGATACCAGAACGGGGCATTAGTTCTTTCTCCCGTTCTTGATCATATTGGAATGGGATGATGAATCTATTTCTTCGCCTTTTCGCCAATAAATCAGAATTCTCGTGGAGAATGGCAGTATATAGGAAATTCCAATGACCATTAGATATGATTCGATCAGGTCCTGAATAATCAAGAATCCCCTTCCCTTTTTTACTGGAAGGATCCGAACTAAACAATTTGTGTCTCACTCGATCATTAGTCACTGAGAGGTCAGAAATATATCTCCGTTCGACAGAAAGAGAATGAACATTCATTTGATCTTGATCCTTGTGGAGCGAAAAAGTGACTATACTGGATCTGCACGGACCTCCTGATAATATCCATAAATGACTTGTTTTTGGTAAGAGATGAACATTACCATATCTATATTCAGGCGCATGGTACACATCGGTACTCCAGTGCATTTCTCCCTCTGAGTCAGAATAAATATGTTTTCGAACCCTCTCTTTAAAATTGAAAGTGGATGTTCCAGCGCGAATCTCAGCAATCACTTGTTCTGACTCTACATATTGATCGTTTTGAACTAAAAGAAAACTTTTTGGTGGAATATTCACATTATGTAGAATATCCTGACTCTCAATAGTTACATACAGGTCTATATAACATAGAAAAGCAGGATGTCCATGACGTGTACGTGTGGGATGAACCAAATCCTCATTGAATTTTATTTTTCCATTAGAAGGAGCTCGTACATGTTCTGCAGTACCACCTGTAAATACTCCACCGGTATGAAAAGTTCTTAATGTTAGTTGAGTCCCTGGTTCCCCAATTGATTGACCTGCAATAATACCTACTGCTTCTCCCAATTCGACCAGGTCGCCATGAGTGGGACTCCGACCATAACATAATCTACAGATCCAAGATGTACTCCTGCAAATAAAGGGGGTTCGAATATATATTGATTGTGCTCGAAAGGTTATGAATTGATTGACAAGTCCAATACCAATATCTTGATTTCGAGTGGCAATGCATCGTAGACCCATATATATATCGTCTGCTAATACACGACCAATTAGTGTTTGGATCAAAATTTTTTCCGTCATCCCATTTCGAGGACTCACGGAAATACCTCGGATAGTGCCACAATCTGTTCTACGCACAACAATGTGTTGAACTACTTCAACAAGTCTACGCGTGAGGTATCCAGCATCTGATGTTCGTACAGCAGTATCCACAACTCCTTTGCGGGCTCCGTAGCAGGAAATTATATATTCCGTTAAAGAAAGTCCTTCGCGTAAATTGCTTTGAATGGGTAAATCAATCATTTGTCCTTGGGGGTCCGACATTAATCCTCTCATACCTACTAATTGGTGTACCTGAGATGCATTTCCTCTAGCTCCCGAAAAGGACATTATATGGACTGGATTAGAAGGATCAGTCATCCTAAAATTAGGATGCATTTCTTGTCTCAAATATTCACTTGTAGCATACCATATCTCAATGGATTGACGCAATTTTTCTACCGCGTGTACATTCCCATAATGATGGTGCTTTTCTAAAATCAAACTTTGTTGTTCAGCATCTTGGACTAGCCATCCCTTAGAAGGTATTGTTAAAAGATCATCAATTCCTAATGAAATGGATGTAGCAGTGGCTTGCTGGAAACCCAGAGTCTTTACTTGATCCAGGATGTGCGATGTATATGCCATTCCGAAGTGATCTATTAATCTGCTAATAAGTCGTTTCATGGCAGTTGCATCTATCACTTTATTGTGAAAAACCAGATCGGCCCGTTCTGCCATAAGTACCTCCATATTCCGCTGAGTAGGATTCGACAATGGGTTTGAGTCAGTGATTTGAAGACTTCCTTTCCTCGATCTTGATTCACGTAGAAATTCAGGAATTATGATACCGGTTGAGCCGTAGAGAACCGAATTCCCACGGTATCATATCACATAATTACTTAGCTTAGGTATCGTATGAGTAGGCCCGACAAAACCCTTGTATGGCTTCTTCTATTTCTCGATAAAAAGAAATATGACCAACAGTTGTTCGAATGTATATACAAAGGATTTCTTTTTTTACACTTCTTACTATTAGATAGTGCCCATAAATCTCATGATAGGTACCCAAAGATTCATATTGAACTTCGATGGGAACTTCTCTTGAGGCAATGACACGTTGATCGAGTCGCCACCGGAGCCACAAAGGACTATCTAAATTGATTCGTTTCTGCCGATAAGCTCCAAGTGCATCATAGGAACTACAAAAATAGGGTTCTTTCTCTTTCGTATACTTATTATCGTCAACCGTTTCATTTTGATAGTTTATTCGATTACATGGATTATACCTATTTGAACAAATACCTCGACGATTCCCGATCGTTAATATATAGAGTCCAATAAGCATATCTTGAGTTGGTACGGAAATGGGATCTCCAATAGCTGGAGACAAGAGATTCATATGAGAAA